TCCAACAGTAGTTATTAATATTGACATAATAGAAGTAAGTGGATCAATCAAGTATCCGAATTCTAAAGAAAAATCATTATTGATAATCCAAGACCATACATATTGATAGACAGAACTGCTATTTATTTGCTGAATAGACAGATTCATGGAAAAAATCATGACTATACTTAACAATAAAACGCTTTGAAAAGCCCACATACGACGAATACTTTTTGTTGCCGTCGGAAAAAGAAGAAGTCCCAACCCTATTAACATAGGAACTGGAAGTGGAAGAAAAGGTATTATCCACGCATATTGATATATCTGTTCCATAAAAAAAGTTTTTTATTCTTAATTAATTGTTTCCGATTCACCGGATTTTACTTCTTTCGAAAAAAAGTCAATAAAAAAATCAATATATGCACTAACTTATTTAATAATTTTAGATTAGTATTTATTCTGAGTCTTTTCAAAATCGTTCAAATATTCAAAGTTATAATTGCTCAAATGATATGACCAAGCGACATATAAAAACAAATACTTATAATAGGAAAATCTAAATTCTTATTATTATTACGATAAATTATCATAATAATAAGAATTTAGATTTGTAGAGCAAGGATAAAAATTTGGGCTAAAAAGAGTACTTGATGCTGATATGAATTATAGGATTAACTAAGGTCATCGGTCTAATGAAATAAAAACTCTTGATTTTAGTTAGTTTATTTCAACTCATTAACTAATTCATTATGGGATTCATTGTTTTCCATTTCAATTTATTAGTAAATTTTAGATTTTAGAAGATTATAGATCTAAAATTTACTTTTTTATCGAGAAAGGATAAAAAATGACTGAGATATTTTTTTATCAAACCACGTATCCTTTAACAGATTTATTACTAGTCTCACTCGAATTTTAAAATTGAATTTAGGTGTATTTTTTATCAAAACAAAAAAACTCAATTTATTAGGCAAAAGTTTACAAGCCTTTGAAGTATTTTATTACATGTAAATAAAGTATAGAATAACAAAAATAAAAGTCTTTTAGGTTTTTTATTGATTTTATTAAGTTTGATTGATTTTTATGCCATAGCAGATTCTAAAGATATAACTTTGAGAGATAAACAACGAGAACTAAAAGTTCCAAACGAAAAAATTTAGGTTTTACAAATAGTGTATGGAATCAAAATTTTGTTATTTCGAGTCATTTTTGATCCAATTTTCACGGATCTTTGACATATCTATATTTCTTTTTTTTTTTGAATAGAATCTTATTTAGAGAAAAAAATAGATAATGAATAAGAAATAATAATTTGTTTTGAACAATAGATGTCTTTCACATCCAACTATAACAATGAGTAACTTCTTCATTTTAAAATGGCAGTTCCAAAAAAACGTACTTCGATATCAAAAAAGCGTATTCGTAAAAATATTTGGAAAAGGAAAGGATATTGGGCAGCGTTAAAAGCTTTGTCATTAGGGAAATCTCTTTCTACCGGGAATTCAAAAAGTTTTTTTGTACAACAAACAAATAAGTCCTAAAATATTGGAATAATTTGTGAATTTCAAAGTTAATATAAAATTAACAATTGGTAGTCCCTATTCTAATCAATATGAAATAGACTCTTAATTATAAGATAAGATGTCTAAAAGAAGAATTCTTCCGTTTTCTGAATTCTAAAAATTTTTTTTTAGTATATTTTCACTCAGATTTTGGTGGTGTGGTGGGGAGTCTTATTTTCCCCATCGACCTTTACAAAAATAAAAAAATTTTCTCTTTCTCGGGAAGGGCAGATATAAGATTTTTAGTTCAAATTAATTAATTGTTGAAACTAATGGATTTCATGTTAAAAATTTTTGGATAATTTTCTGACTTCTTAATTTATTGTATTTACTATAGGTAATGTATTTAACATAAAAAGAACTTAATTGTTGAGATATTATATATATGTACAAATAATGTGTCAATTTGGAGTAATCCAAAATAGGCATATTTTGGATTCATTTAGAAAATTCATTTTTTTCTGAAATTTTGAAATCAGATAAACCAGAAATAATGACAATAAAAGTAAAAAAAATGATTCTATCGAAAGAATTATCTAGTTGCAAGAGTTGTTTTTTAGAATAGGATAAACTACGTTAAAGCCTTAAGATAAATAAACCGGACACCCTAAAGGAAAATAAATGAAACTAATGAACCTTCAAATTGACTTTTGAACTAGTTTTTTTATCAATTTGAATCTTTACTAAAAAAAACTTATTTGATTGAATTGACTTGTTCAATCTCGACGATTGAATATAAATAGGCTATTATGAGTTCGAGCAAGCCGCTATGGTGAAATCGGTAGACACGCTGCTCTTAGGAAGCAGTGCTAGAGCATCTCGGTTCGAGTCCGAGTGGCGGCATGCCATCTTCTAAAAGAGATCCAATAGATAGATAGATCCTATAATAAAAATAAATAAAATTCCCAATTTATATTAATTAAGAAATATAGGGGATTCCCTCTTTTTTTTTCATTTTT